TGAGAATTTCATCTCGTACAGCTCAAGCCCAAACACCCAAATACTAGCTGCAAGGGATATTGTAATAGAAATTTTGAAAACTCCTCTTTATCCCGGATTCCATCGCCTCTCTGAAGATACGAAGGACCAAAAAGCCCGAAGCTCTTCTTTAGCTCTTCTTTGTTTGTGATGATAATGCCAAAAAATCAAGTTGGCTCATTCGTCTTTATGTTGATCGTTGCAGGCCTCTTGAATCTTCTCTTTCCCTATTTTCTTTTTTTGTTGTGTGTAATGTAGATTTTTTTGTTGATAGAAATTCTCTTGTTGAGACCCTATGGATTTATTGAAACCTCAGATTCATACTAGAACCACGATGATTCAATAAAGCTCCCAAGCTAAGCCCAAAGGTTCTCTGAGTAAGAACCTGTGGATCATCACTTATTCAATGAATAGATGTATTGACTAAAAATCCTTTGGTTGAGAATTATAACCCTTAGAAATATTTTGTGAGTCCGGTCGCGAGGTCTAAATAGTAGGTATGAATCATAGTTCAAATTTTTCTTGATCTATGGATTCCGTGCTCCAGATATTAGAATAAATATCCGACGGGGTAGAACCATCTCTGTCGAGATGACAGACCCATTCTCTGTACTATCAATAGGATCAATTATAACAAGTCACACACTCATATTCCGGAAATACCGAAACAAAGAAATTCCGCGGTCGAACTACCAGAATGCCCTAAAAAAAAAATCCTAAGTAATTCATTTTCTATTGAAAGGCCAGGACTTCTTGGTTCTTATGGACCTAATTCATTGAAATCCCATCCAGTAAAACGGAAGAATTATAAATCTCTAAAATAATACATAGGAATACCGCAAATAAAGCCATTGCGACACCCATCAAAGGGGTAGTTCCCCAGCCAGGAGCTACTTTACCATATTCCGAATTCAACGGTTTCAATAAAGCTCCTACATTTGTTCGTCTTGGACCAGATCTAGAACTACCCTCAACGGTTTGTGTAGCCATAAATACTCTTGCATTGGTTGAGATCTGTTGACTTTGTATACCATTCCGTTGTAAATAAACGATCTTATCATAGATCCATTGTGGTCTTGAAATTATATAATAATGGAAACAGCAACCCTAGTCGCCATCTTTATATCTGGTTCACTTGTAAGTTTTACCGGGTACGCCTTATATACCGCTTTTGGGCAACCCTCTCAACAACTAAGAGATCCATTCGAGGAACACGGGGACTAGTTGAAGTAATGTAATGAGCCTCCCTATAGGGAGGCTCATTACATTACTTCAATTGAGATAATGAAAAATTATTTCTTAGTCGGAACCTTAGGTGGTTCTCGAAAAAAGATAGCGAAAAAAATAATCCCTAGAGTCGAGACTAAGAGGAATGTATAAACCAATGCTTCCATAGATTCGATCGTGGTTTACAATTATAGCTTCCACACCTGTTCATTTGGGATCAGCTCCCAGATAAGATAAAGAAAGGACAAGAATCAAAGAAAAAACGGTGATTCAAATCAAGATTTCTCCAGTACCTTATGTTATGTTCAATCACAAAAAGAAAATAGAGTCGAAAGAAACCAGAGCAATGTTGTCTCAGGCTACCTGTCTTTTTGTCGTTGGATCTCCAAGTTTTTGGAATGCTCCAAATTCCACTTGAGAATCCAAATCTGGGTCAATACCAGCAAAAACATCTCTGAACAAAGTTCTAGCACCATGCCAAATGTGTCCGAAAAAAAAGAGCAAAGCAAATGAGGCATGCCCAAAAGTGAACCAACCCCTTGGACTGCTACGAAAAACACCATCGGATTTCAAAGTAGCACGATCTAATTCAAAAATCTCGCCTAATTGAGCACGTCTAGCATATTTTTTGACGGTAGCAGGATCGCTATAACTGACTCCATTCAGTTCACCACCATAGAACTCAACAGTTACACCTACCTGTTCGACACTATACTTGGATTCTGCCCTTCTAAAAGGAACATCGGCTCTCACAATTCCGTCTCCGTCTACCAAAACTACCGGAAATGTTTCAAAAAAAGTAGGCATGCGGCGTACAAAAAGCTCATGGCCTTCCTTATCTCGAAAGATAGGATGTCCTAACCAACCAACGGCTATTCCATCCCCGCTGTCCATTGAACCCGCTCGGAATAATCCCCCCTTTGCTGGATTATTCCCGATGTAATCATAAAAAGCCAATTTTTCGGGAATTTTAGACCAAGCTTCTGATACACTCTGATTTTCGGCTAGTCCGGCGCTAACCCTGCGATATATTTCTTGCTGGAAATATCCTTGGTCCCATTGATAACGAGTAGGACCAAATAATTCGATCGGGGTTGTTGCTGAACCATACCACATAGTTCCAGCAACGACGAAAGCTGCAAAAAAGACAGCAGCGATACTACTGGAAAGGACAGTTTCAATATTACCCATACGTAATCCTTTGTATAGACGTTGAGGCGGGCGGACACTAAGATGGAAGAGGCCCGCTAATATGCCTAAGGTACCTGCGGCAATATGATGAGAGGCTATTCCTCCCGGAACAAAAGGATCAAAACCTTCTACACCCCACGCGGGATTTACAGATTGTACTTTTCCAGTCAGTCCATAAGGATCGGACACCCATATTCCAGGACCATACAAGCCTGTTACATGAAATGCGCCAAACCCAAAGCAAGCGACCCCTGAGAGAAATAAATGAATTCCAAAGATCTTGGGTAAATCCAAAGAAGGTTTTCCTGTACGTTCATCACAGAAAATTTCTAGATCCCAATATACCCAATGCCAGATAGCTGCCAAGAAGCACAAACCAGAAAACAAAATATGTGCCCCAGCCACACCTTCGTAACTCCAAATACCCGGATTCGTTACAGTCCCTCCTGTGATACTCCAACCACCCCAGGAATTCGTTATTCCTAAACGAGTCATGAAAGGTATAACGAACATACCTTGTCTCCACATTGGATCAAGAACTGGGTCAGAGGGATCAAAAACGGCTAATTCGTATAGAGCCATTGAACCGGCCCAACCAGAAACTAGAGCTGTATGCATTATATGGACAGAAAGTAACCGACCGGGATCATTCAATACAACGGTATGAACACGATACCAAGGCAAACCCATGGAAATACCCCTTTATCAAAGAAAAATAGATACTATGTTACTTTATCGCATTGGAAAAGACTCTGCTTATGCTATGGACTTCTCCTTTTCAATGGATTATCTCGGAGCAAGGGTGCATTTATATTGCATTCCGTTGGTAATAACAGAACAATTCTGTTCGTAGGAACAAAGAGAAGCAAATCTATTCTATACCCGATAAGTACCAATACGCAATGGGGGGATGGGTCCCATTTTATATGAGTGAATTATGGATACTTGTTCATCATTTGAACATCCCAGCGCATTCATAATAATTTTTTTATGCATTCCGTCTTCTTCGATTAACTTTACAATCTATGGATAAAACCCGAAAATATAAATATTATGAAAAAAAGAAAAACCATTGTTACGTTTCCACATTAAAGTGAAATTTTAGTACTTAAAACCCTTTTTCTTTCATTTAATGCCTATTGGTGTTCCAAAAGTACCTTTTCGGATTCCTGGAGAGGAAGATTCGGTTTGGGTTGACGTATAGTGCGACTTGTCAGACATATTGGGTCGTATGGGATTTCCCCGTTTTCTACCCCGATCGAGATATCCTCTGTTTCACCCAAGAAAGATTGATTAAACCATCAATAATTTGAAGCGTGAAGTGCAATTAGAGCAATTTATGTGGGGGATCAATATGCATTTTTCAATTAGAATAATTTATGGTTGGCTTGTTGGACCAATAAAATGAAGTATCCAGGCTCCGTTCAAAAAACCCAATTGGTAAAATATGTATGATTACCTTTTGTATCATAAAGAATTCCTCTATTATACCAGCGACCTCAAACCGCCAATCAATCGATGGAGTCATCATACTATTCCAGTGATTGGCGGAAGCGGAAGACATAAAATGAATAAAAAATAAGTAGTAGCAAACATAAAGAAGCGGTATTGGGATCATTTGTCCTATATGTGCAAATAGAGCTCGGGTAAATCTTTCCCCGGAGTAGAGCATAAACCTAAACGAATTGAATAGGCCCATTCTGGAACAAGAAAATTTCATCGTAATTTGAATTGAATTTCGATGAAACAATATATCAATGAGGGTAAATTTAGTGAATTCATTTTTAGGGGTAAGTGAGTAAAAACCCTGCTTTCTTGAAAAATAAAAGAAAAAGTCCCTTCATTAGGAGTTAGAAAAATCCTCCTATGAAAAAAAGGAAAATAAAGGGGGGCTGGAATCGACACATTGATTCTTTTTTTTTGAACCGTATGCATCTAAAGGTGCGTGTACGGTCCCTAAGGGATACAATTTTGTCCTAATCAACCGACTTCATCGAGAAAGAATACTTTTTTTAGGCCAACAAGTTGATAGCGAGATCGCAAATCAACTTATGGGTCTCATGATATATCTCACTATAGAGGATGATACCAAAGATGTTTATTTGTTTATAAACTCCCCCGGTGGGTGGGTAACACCCGGAATAGCTATGTATGATACTATGCAATTTGTGCAACCAGATGTACATACAATATGCATGGGATTAGCCGCTTCAATGGGGTCTTTCGTCCTGGTCGGAGGAGAAATTACCAAACGTCTAGCATTCCCTCACGCTTGGCGCCAATGAGTTTTTTATTTGAGAGAAAAAAGAGGACTATGCCTTCGCCAGATAAAAAATGAATTATAAAGTAATAATAGCATGGCACTTCGAGTTCGATATGAGCAAACCATCATTGTTCTTTTATAACATGAAATTCTGTATCGAGAGAGTAGTATGAGACAAAAGGAATTTCTGATTTTATTTTATCTATCGGGGTTCGATTTCAGCGTCACAAACTTTTTTGTTTTCACATCACACATCATCAGAGGGCTCTTTCCAATATTTCTGTTACGAAAGAGTATTAAAATGAAAAAACATACACCAGATTATCCTTTCCCTATTTGATCGGATCAAAAAGAAACTTTGGGATTGCTGAATTACAGACGAGATAAATATATAAAGCAACGGAACCATCATAGTATTTTTTAACTCTCCCGAAAGAAAGGGTGGTAAATGGATCATTTACCGATCTGGATCTGATAGATCCTGAGGTAGTAGATTCCATTCTAGAGCCGTATGCAACGCGCAAAAAATGCCTGTACGGTTCTTCAATTCTTTTTTTCTTGTCTCTTTCGATCATTGAGATAGAGGAAGCATTCATTATGTTATATCATCAGGGTAATGATCCACCAACCTGCTAGCTCTTTTTATGAGGCACAAACAGGAGAATTTGTCCTGGAAGCGGAAGAACTGCTGAAACTTCGCGAAACCCTCACAAGGGTTTATGTACAAAGAACGGGCAATCCATTATGGGTTGTATCCGAAGACATGGAAAGGGACGTTTTTATGTCAGCAACAGAAGCCCAAGCTCATGGAATTGTTGATCTTGTAGCGGTCGAAAATACGGGGGACTTCACGTAAATCTGCTATTCCATTCCATTTCGAACCATAATTCAACGAGCTGTGTTATTTCATATTTTATTTTCTTACCGGGGTAAAAAGTGGTAGTGGTAAAATATTCAACGAAACGAGAGGAATTCATAATCATCCGGTTAGGATCGATCTAAACCAGCCCATTCTGTATATGATCCAGCATGCCAACTATTAAACAACTTATTAGAAACACAAGACAGCCAATCAGAAATGTCACAAAATCCCCCGCCCTTCGGGGATGTCCTCAGCGTCGAGGAACATGTACTAGGGTGTATGTGCGACTCGTTCAGATCATGAACTGATACCTTTTTTGGCAGTATCAATGATCGGTACCAATGAATAGGAATGGGAAAACCCCATATCACTATCGAAAAAAGGACCTCTATTGTGTATGAAATTTATGGTTTCCTTTGGTAGAAATCCAATCATCTCAACTGGAGATGAGAAGCAACTCCCCATTGGTAGCAAATGGTTATCCATTAAGCGGGGGAATGGAATGGTATTTAAGAAGCAGAAAGATTATGCTCCCATTCTTGCAAAAACGGACTAACAGGGTCAGCTACCTAACCAACCTTCATAATGAAATGCCGTTACTGTATGGGTAGATCTAGTTGTGAAAAGACCTATTACTAGATAATTCATGGGTAGAGCCAAAGAGTGTGAACTGTACAAGTTACTAAATAGGTAAGAGGCTCCGGTGTATAGAAAGGACCTCACCGTTTAAACAGTAACCATAGAAACGATGGAACCCACAATTTATCATTTTTGATTTACTTTTTTTGATACCGAGTATCAATACAATTTCTTATTTCGAGGTGAAAAGTCTCAAAAAATCGTGGTTGGGAAGGTCATAGTAGCAAAAGCCATTGGAATTTTTATTTTATACATCGGAAGAATCAGTTTTGTTATTAATAGACCAGAGGGGGAAAAGAATGACTGAAAGAAAAGAAATCAATTAGTTATTCATTAAAGTTTCATTTGATTCAATGACCAGAATTAAACGAGGATATATAGCTCGGAGACGTAGAACAAAAATTCGTTTATTTGCATCAACCTTTCGAGGGGCGCATTCAAGACTTACTCGAACTATGAATCAACAGAAAATGAGAGCTTTAGTTTCGGCTCATCGAGATAGGGGCAGGCAGAAGAGAGATTTTCGTCGTTTGTGGATCACTCGTATAAATGCAGTAATTCGTGAGAATAAGATATCCTATAGTTATAGTCGATTAATACACGATCTGCACAAGGGTCAGTTACTTCTTAATCGTAAAATACTTGCACAAATAGCTATATCAAATAGGAATTGTCTTTACATGATTTCCAACGAGATCATTAAATAAGGGGATTGTAAGGAATCCACGAATGATCTAAACGGAGTTCCCCGGAGAATTAACTCCGGGAGGGTAGGGTATTACTCTAATAAAGTAGTAAAAAGAAACTAACACCTTTCCATAATAATAATAAAGGATTTTATCTTTTTCTTCCCCGATTCTTTTTTCTTATGACATGACAATACAATCTAGATTCTCGAATGTTTGAACAAAACACCAACCAGAGTTGGGGTTCGGGTTGGAATTTTTATTCAATTGAGGCATGGGCCTATTTATTTCTGGTTCTAGGACCAGTAGTTCTAGGGGTCGACTCGGTTCTCTCAAATTGTTTCTCATTATTAAGAAAAGGTAACGAAGATAAAATACGGGCTTGTTTTATAGCAATAGTAATTAATCGTTGTTGTTTCAAGGTTAATCTATTCACTCGTCTAGATAATATTTTTCCTTGTTCACTAATAAATCGACTAATTAAACTCATGTTTCTATAATCAATTCGATCCCCCGATCCAATTGGGGGCAAACGCCTACGAAAAGATCGCTTGGATTTAAGAAAAGGTCGCTTGGATTTTTCCATTGTTTATTCCTTATCCCTAAAATCCTACTTCTGAATTCGAATTCATTTTTGATCCGACTGAAATAGGATTTGATTTTTTTCTATATATTATATGTAATTTATTCTTGTTACTTCGAAGGGTAGCACACACACCCTCTCCCTCTGATTCGGTCTATTTCTTTATCTCCCCATGAATTGTATGTTTGCAACAATAGGGACAGAATTTTCTCAATTCCAATCGACTAGGCGTATTGTGTCGATTCTTTTGAGTAATATATCTGGAAACGCCCGATGATTCCTTATTAACACGGTTTCGGATACAACTGGTACATTCTAAGATAACTCTTGCTCTAACATCTTTCCCCTTGGCCATGAACCCCCTTGAATTTTGGATTTACCCAACTCTTCGATTTTCGACCCGAAATCAAATTTCGAAAGATTTTGTTGCAATCCATAGAGTAATATAAAGAATAAGTAATACAACAATTTCGAACTATCAATTATTTTGAATCCTAGTCCATACAGAAATATCTTGTATTATTTCTTTGGTTTCCCTAGATCACTTTGATTTCTATTTTCTTAGGCCCTTCGAGTCTAACCCAAGTTTCACTGAGATTGAAGCCACTTTTGTTTTTTCTTTTTCTGTTCTTCTATATTTGAAAAAAAGAATAAAACAAAGAGAGGAAGAAGGATTAGTCACAGATAATTTATTATCTCACTAATCTTCTTCATCCCTTCCCATGTCAATAACTAAAATGAAAAAAACGGGAATGTCAACGCATCTGGGAATAAATGATTGATCTCTATCAATAGCCCTGCTAAAGACCCGAACCATAGAGTACTTAGCACAGGTGCCACAGAGAGATATGTTTTTAGATCTCGCATTGAAAACTCTCCTTCTTTTTTGTAATACATATATGATCAGATGCATATGTAGTTAAGGATTACTTGTATTAGTACGTGAAATCCCTAACAAAAATGGATATATACAACGACCCGGTAGATAAGATTTCCCCTTCCTTAAAACAGAAAAAGACGCCCTCCTCTTCCTAAGTATTACCGACAAATATTCATTTCTCTATCCGACGGATTTCATATGTAAATAATTCTTTTATTATATGTTATATGAGACCAAAAAGAACAAATTGCAAGCGAAATTGTTTATTATATGGGGGAAATAATGATGTGGAAAACAAGACAGGGATTCTCTACAATGACACTGTATACCAATTGAAAGGGATGTAGCGCAGCTTGGTAGCGCGTTTGTTTTGGGTACAAAATGTCACGGGTTCAAATCCTGTCATCCCTACCTATTACTTTTCCCGTGGACAGTAATTGAGATCGATCATAATTGTACATACATTATGATACTCTAGACATGCAAAGTATATTGGGCCCACAAAAGGAATACTTTTTTTATGGTCTTATCTATTGTGATAAGAAGGCGCTCTTAGTTCAGTTCGGTAGAACGTGGGTCTCCAAAACCCGATGTCGTAGGTTCAAATCCTACAGAGCGTGATTCTATTCTCGAATTACAATGAAAAAACTCCACCAAATTAAACAACAACCTTAATTTGACCTCCTCTGAATTAAAAGAGGAGGAGGTCAATCAAAAACGAGATATTACTTAATCAAAGGTCCAACTGATCACCGCGTCTGTATTGTAAATATGCAGTTACGAATAATCCAGCCAAAGTAATAGGAATTAGACCTAACACGATTCCAAATAGTAAAACTTCAATCATTTCGGTTTGTTTGAAAGGGGAAAAAGAGAGGTAATATCTATTCTTAAATATTAATCCGAATCGATAATGAATCTCAATGATCAAAAATTCACTTGACGCGGGAAGTCACTATAGAATACCTAGAATCTCGCAGAAAAATAAATTTTTCTGAATTGTTCATTCAATTCATTTCAAATAAGTCGTATCTTGCTCAGACCAATAAAAAGAGCGGAGGTTATAGTTGAAGCCGCCAGTAGAAAACCGAAATAACTAGTTAGAGTAGGCATAAAGGAGCTAAATAAGATACGTTCTTTTTATACATATGGTGATAAAACATTTACCTAAGTTTACATTTTTCAAAAAGAAAAGGATAGAAAAAAATAAACTGACAAAATCTGCTCCAATTAAAAGTTTTTGATTCATCAATCATTAATCATTATAGACGGGACTAACAAAGATAGGGTGACAGAAGTAGAAAAAAGATGGATCACTAGATCCATCATTTGTAACATCTACCGATTCCGTTATTTTGAATCAACAGATTCGTTGAGTAATTATTGAGTCAAGTAAAAAGAAAAAACTTTGTAGTGGAATTTCATTCATTGCATAAAGGAAACTTTATTTGAATCACTATGGAATCAAATTGAAAATCTTTTCCTTTTTGATCATTTCTTTTTCAATTGTATATAATACAGTTTACTTTTTGAAGCAAAAGACCTTATAACAACACCTTTAACCTCATAAAATAAAGTAGTAGGCTCTTTAATTGTACATAATATCTCAAATGCTAAGAAAAAAGTATCACACGATGGCTCGACGAAATAA